CTATTAAGTTTACAACTTTTATGATCTCTTCCCGAACCAAACATGAATCTTTCAATTCATTTGGCTCTCAAGCTCCTTTTTTTCTTTTTTGCTATGTATTATGGGTATTTCCATATCTTTTTTTTTTTTATGTAATGAGCCTATCCTCTATTTTCTGTTTGTATTTCAATATACCAAATTTATATAAGACTAGATAAATATTAAGAGGACTCTTCCGACTAGATAAAAATCTATCATGGTCAGCAAAGTTGTTTCTTTATTTGTGTTTGCTCTGCTTAGTTAAAAATTTCAATTTCATTAAGAAAAACTAACTAAATAAATGGAAAATGAAAATTGATAGAATTTTTTTTTCTTCAAATCCAAAAAATTTCTCTTTTTTTTATACATAGGTCGTCGATTCGGCGTTGGAAAAAGGGCAGGGCGCCCTTCTAGTAAATAGTTCAAATCTTTTTATCGATATGAGTGTTTTATATCAGATAAATTCTACACTAGCTATTTCCCATTTAAAGCATTTCGATACTAATATAGTTGTAGAAAGAGTACCCCTTTTTGCCTGGACTTCAAGCAGTTTAGCTTTAACCGTGTTAATGGTCTCACATTATTGGTCTATAGAGAATCAAAGTAAATTTACCAATGAGTCGCGAAATGCTATAGTTCTTCCATATGATTTTTGAAATTATTCAGAAGTAATTCGTCGAGATCGTGCACCTTTTCTTAATTTATCAAAAAATAAAAAATATTCTAAAGTGCAGCCGGATAGATCCAATCTATTCTTGAAATAGACAACTCGCACACACTCCCTTTCCAAAAAAAATCAATACACCAACCACTACAGTTAGATTTATTAGATTTGTTGCTAAAATATCGGTATTAAACCCGAAACTCCCAGCAAATGGCCAGTGAGCTAAAAAAACAAAAGAATGGGTTACATTTTTCATATGCTCTCCTCTTATAGATAGGACGAAAAAAGAAGAAAGTTTTTCGATCACTTACTTCGCTCGCCCTTTTTTGGTCGGTTTTTTTAATGCAATTTTTTTTAATGCAAATAGATTCAATCTAATAATTTTTTTTTTAGATTAAGTCTTAGGTCTCGTTTGACCTGCGAAAGATCTCCTTTGTTGAAATGTTCCCAAAATTCCTAAAATAAAAAAAAAAGGAAAAAGACTTTCCACCGTCCTAAACTAAGGACGGGAAGGAAGAGGGCGAGCATATCCTCTAAATGGATCATGCTCAAATCAGCCCTTCCTGGGGTTCCTGGGGTATTGTCTGTCCCGATAAATGCAAAATTCCCGGAATAAAATAATATAATAAATAGGAGTAAATTTTTGATATACTTGGAATTACAGAAGCAAATACCAATTTACTAAAAAAAGAAAAAAGTATCTAATCTAAAGGACTCTTTTTCTTTTTTAGGATTAAACAAAAGGGTTCGCAAATAAAAGAGCTAGTGCCACAACCAGTCCATAAATTGTTAAAGCTTCCATAAAAGCTAGACTAAGCAATAAAGTACCTCGTATTTTCCCTTCTGCTTCTGGCTGTCTTGCAATACCTTCTACAGCTTGTCCTGCAGCAGTACCTTGACCAACTCCAGGCCCAATAGAAGCAAGCCCTACGGCCAATCCAGCAGCAATAACGGAAGCAGCAGCAATTAGTGGATTCATGGTGAGTTCCTCGTGTCAAAAAAAAAAAAGAAATGGTTAAGGATACAATCAACCAAGAAATTATTACTTCTAACTTCTAAGCTCTATTGGGTAGAAGTAACTAAAAAGTACAAATTGAAACGATAATCTAAATCGTCCGAATTACTTCGGGATCTCGTTTTTAGTTTCTAATTATTAGAGGTTTGTGTAAATTCATAAGATTCTCATTATTCTATTTCTCTTTTTTTTTTACTTTTCGATATCATTGAGTTCCTATTTTTCCCCTCATAATAAAAGATGAAATAAGGGAAGAACCTCTATTGAAATCGAACTAATCCAAATCCAATAGGAATCAAATCAAGATATACAATTGCTACCAATATGCTGCATAGAACTGGATATCTAATCCAATTCCATATAGAGGAGAATTTTATATATCGGATTAGATAATGAATCTAACTTAGGAATAAATAAAATCCCATATAGATATGTTTCTTCTATTTTGTTTGCGTATTTTATCATTTTCTATTGAATCCGATTCCAAAATCATTACTTAGAAAGCCACACAAAAGATGACTGTCTTATAGACATTAAGGATATAGATCTAACCTGATTCCGCCCCCCCTGAATGCGTATATACTTTAAGAATTCCGTAATATAGTCTATTCTCTCTCCTATAACTCTAGGTTGTATATTCATACGCATTTAGAACTGTTTAGTTTTCCGACCAGGAGGATTATCTGGAACCATGCATGAATTGGGCTAAGCTAAAAAAAAAAAAGACTATTTTGAAAACTAGTCAATTCAATGATGACCTTCCATGGATTCACCTATATAGGCTGCGGCTAACGTTGCAAAAATAAGAGCTTGAATACCGCTTGTAAATAATCCAAGAAACATAACCGGTATAGGGACTACTAAGGGGACTAAAGAAACAAGAACAACAACGACTAATTCATCCGCCAATATATTCCCGAAAAGTCGAAAACTAAGCGATAATGGTTTTGTGAAATCTTCTAGGATGTTAATTGGTAAAAGGATTGGGGTTGGTTTAATATATTTCTCAAAATAACTCAATCCTTTTTTGCTAAGACCCGCATAAAAATATGCCGCGGATGTGAGTAAAGCTAAAGCAACAGTAGTATTTATATCATTCGTGGGCGCTGCTAATTCCCCATGGGGTAACTCTATAATTTTCCAAGGTAAAAGAGCACCCGACCAATTTGAAACAAAAATAAAAAGGAACATAGTTCCAATAAAGGGAACCCAGGGACCATATTCTTCTCCAATCTGAGTTTTGCTCAAGTCCCGAATAAACTCAAGGACATATTCGAAGAAATTCTGACCGTCGGTCGGGATGGTTTGTGGATTCCTAACAGCTATGATAACTGAACTTAGCAAGATAGTAATTACGACCCAAGAAGTGATAAGTACTTGGGCATGAATTTGGAAACCTCCTATTTGCCAATAGAAGTGTTGGCCTACTTCTACACCCGATATATCGTATAACCCCTTGAGTGTTTTAATGGAACATGGTGTAATATTCATATTGTCCTCTGATAAAAATTGAACTTCAAAAAAGGAATTCTTTTGATTCAACCATCTCTTTCTCAACTCAGCAACTTGAAGTATTAATCTTATATTTAGGATACCAAGAAATCACATCAGATGATAATATATATCAATACCCTCTAATATATATCAATATTCCCTTTTTTTATCTATGCAAAAAAAGAATAGTAACTGATCCCATAAATCCACGCAGTTGCTCAAGAATTAACTATTCTTCTTAATGTTAATCAACGATTTCTTATATAGAGAGAACGACCCTCACAAATTGCAAATACTAATTTGTTAAGAATCAATCGAATTGAAGTCATAGTGTCATCGTTGGCAGGAATTGATATATTCGCGAGATCCGGGTCACAATTTGTATCGACTAAAGAAATAGTAGGAATCCCCAAAATGGCACATTCCCGAAGAGCTATATACTCTTTTTGCTGATCAAGGACGATCACAATGTCAGGCAACCTCGTCATATATTTGATCCCGCCGAGATATCTTTGCAAGGTAGATAATTTTCTCTTTAAGATTGCCACATCTCTTTTTGGGAGATGGTGAAATTTTCCCATCTTTTCTTCTGCTCTTAAGTCTCTAAATTGAGAAAGTCTAGTTTTGGTAATCGACCAATTCGTTAACATACCACTAAACCACTTTTTATTAACATAATGACAACGAGACCTTATTGCAGCTGATGCTACTAAATCTGCTGCTCTTTTTTTGGTACCAACAATTAAGAAACTTTTTCCCTGACTTGCTGCATCAAAAACTAAATCACAAGCTTCTGATAAAAAACGAGCCGTTCTAGCGAGATTTGTAATGTGAGTACCTTTACGCTTTGCCGAGATATAAGGAGCCATTTTAGGATTCCATTTCTTAATACCATGACCAAAATGAACTCCCGCTTCTATCATCTCTTTCAAATTGATATTCCAATATCTTCTTGTCATTTTTTCCACACTTCCTTTTTTTTTCTTTTTTTTTTCGTCTTACTATTACGGAATTGATTTCTTTTTGAAGATTAAGAAAGAGCCGAAATAGCTTGAAATAAATAAAATAATAATTGTTCCGATGGAACCTTCTACACTGACTTCTTTTACTTATTAAAATACAAAATCTAAAATAAGACCTCTTAGCATTTTAAGGTCAAAAGTCTAGTTTAAATTAAACTAAAAATAAATCTGCTTTATGTATCCTTAAATCGTATAAATGGGGGTAAATGGAGGTTCTGATGTCTCATAGAAATTGTTTGTTATGTCAGAATCAGAAGAAACTAATTCTGTATGGAGAAACAAAATATCTCTCATTTCCGACGCGAATAGATTTTTTTTTTGAATTTCGAAATAAAGGTTCTTGTCTTGTGGGGAACGATGCACAAAATTTTGAAATCCAGTACCAACAGGTATAATCCCTCCCAGAACTACGTTTTCTTTCAGGCCTTTCAACCAATCAATACGACCTCGTAGGGCAGCTTTTGCTAAAACTCGAGCAGTCTCTTGAAAACTTGCTTCAGATATGAAACTTTGGGTATTCAGGGAAGCCCTTGTTATTCCCAATAAGATTGCCCGATAATAGATCGATTCATCCAAAGCCCGCCCTGCTCGTTCCGCTCGCAATAGCCCTATTAATTCCCCAGGTAAAAAAACATTAGACATTCCATCTTCGGAAACGCGTACTTTTGATGTTACTTGGCGTATAATAATCTCTATATGTCTATTATGGATCTGTACCCCTTGGGATCTATAAACCTTTTGAATCTTATTAACCAAAGAGATACGACTTTGGGCTATGGTTAGCTCAGCTCCAATCAAGAATCCCCAGGGAACCCCAAGAATTCTTGGTATACGCTCATTCCAATCCTCAATTCTCCTTTCCAGATTCGGCGATAGTGAATCAATTGAACGCGCTTCGAAGATTTGTTCTACTTTTGGAAGACCTTGCGTTATATCACTAGATCTCGATTTTTCATATATAAAGGTAACTAATCTATCTCCTTTGTAAAGGATTTTTCCATAATGACCATGAACAGTTGCTCCTATAGTGGCCAAATAAGGCTTAGCTGCTCTTATAACAAAGGAGTCCATATTAACAATGAAAATTTGACCAGATTTTTTTATGTGCGATTTAAATAGACATACATTTTCGCAAATAAATTGTCCAAGGTGAATTATTGCTGGTGCCTCCTCCCACAAGTCATGATGGAGAAAGCGCCAATTCAAATGGAATGGATCCAATATGATGTTACTGTCGAAATTCGAAATCCTTTTTTTTTCATCTATTAAGGAATATTTAAGTCCTTGAAGTACTTGGAAGGTTTGTTTCAAATTGTCAAGGAACAAGTATTTTTTTAACAAGATCTGATTATGCGTTAATAAATAGTAAGATGAAGAAAAATTCGATATACTAGGTACAATAGCGCCTAAGAGCCCAAAAATATCTCGAATAGGAATTCTAGGATTCGATTCTTTTACCCCATTGGGATATTTCGAATTCTTGAATAAACCAATTCGAGAACAGTTGGATGCTGACAAAATCATCAAAGATGAGTATTCTTTATTTCGATTCAACAAGGTGCCAATAGCTTCGTGATGTTGGCTAAGTGATTGAATCTTCGCCTTAGAATAAAAGGAATTGGTATTGTTGCGATCTAACCTATTATTGGGAATCGGTCCTGCACTTGTCCTATCATACCTTCTTCGTGTATACGAAATAGTGAACTTGACTAACTCAATTCTTAGGAAATCGCGAATCAGATCATTTGTTCTTACCTCAACAAGGGAAGCACGAGCCCCCTCTTTTTCTTCTTGTTCCCAATTCACTACTAAGCAAGTTCGAACGAATTGACTATTCGTGTGATAAATTCTTTGAGTTAACTTGCTATTTTCATGAGAAATAAAATTGACAAGTCGAAGTTGGAGATTATCCTCTTCTTGCAGGAGATCTTGCGGGAAAAGTGTTGCTAAATTTCTTCCTTCGTCCCTTTCATATGCGACTGCAGGTCGAACCGAAACAAAATACTTTTCCTTGCTTTTGAGAATTTTTTTCCGTTGAACATAAACCCAATTTTTCCTTTTTTTTGATTCCTTAGAATCCTTTTTTTCTCTTTTTGGTGGTATCAAACTGCCACCTAATATCTTATCTGCCTCTTCAGGAAAATGAATATCTCCGGAAAAGATTTTGAGTTCCGTATGGCTTTTTTTTTTCTTCACTCGGACCAATCCACCTAGTCGACTTCTTGTATTTTTTGTGAGTTGTGTATCCACTCCAATAATACTATTGTCAAGTACCTTTAGGGATGAGGATCTCGGCAAGATATGCAGTTCTTGAAGAATGAAAAAAAACCGATCTCTTTCTTTTTGGTATTTTAGACTAAATTCTTTTGTTCCTCTATGCTCAATAAAACCCTCTTTTTTTAAGATAGAATCTTCCTCTGGGCTCCCATATTCGTCCTCTGAGTCTTCCTCTAAGTCTTCTTCTAAAGTCCCATATTCATTTTCTGAGCCATCTTCAGGGCTTCCATATTCTTCTTCTGAGTCTTCCTCTAGAGTTCCATATTCGTCCTCTCGGGTCTTATATTCGTTCTCTGGGCTCGCGTATTCTTCCTCTGAGTCTTTCTCTAGAGTCCTATATTCGTCTTCTAAGATCCCATATTCGTCTTCTAGGGTTTCATATTCGTCCTCTAGGATCCCATATTCATTTTCTAGGGTTTCATATTCGTCTTCTAGAGTCCTATATTCGTCTTCTAGGCTTTCATATTCGTCCTCTGGGATACTATATTCGTTCTCTGGGCTCTCATATTCGGCCTCTGTGTCTTCCTCTAGAGTCCTATACTCTTCCTCTCGGGTCCGATATTCTTCCTCTAGGGTCCTATATCTAAATTTAACAATTCCTGAACCCCTTTTATCTTTTCTGTATCGTGGATCGTCAAAATAAGCAAAAATAGTATTTCTACGTAAAACACCCATAAAGGGTATTTCAATAGAAATCCCCAAACAGGATATTAGCTCTTTCTCTTGTTCTTGATGATATTGTAATGGAATGACGAACTTATTTCTTCGCTTTTTCGCCAACAAATCAGAATTATCTTGAAGAATAGAAGGATAGATAAAATTCCAATGACTGTTGGACACGATTCGATCTGGCGTTAAATAATAAAGAATTTTCCTATCTTTTTTACCAAAAGTATCCAACAGTCTATGGCTTACTTGATCATTAGCCATTGAGAGGTCAAAGATATATCTTCCGTCAACAGAAAAAGAATAAGTATTCATTTGATCTTGATCCTTGTGGATGGAAAAAGATGCTATACTGGATCTGCACATACTTACTGACAATATCCATAAATGGCTTGTTTTTGGTAATCGACGAAGATTACCATATTGATATTCGGGCGCATGGTAAACATCAGTACTCCAGTGCATTTCCCCGTCTGATTCGGAATAAATATGCTTTTGTACTTTTTCTTTAAAATGCAAAGTGGACGTTCCGGCACGAATCTCCGCAATTACTTGTTCGGATTCTACATATTGATCATTTTGCACTAGAATCAAGCTTTTTAACGGAATATTCACACTATGTAGAATATCCTGACTCTGAATAGTTACATGCAAGTCTATATAGCATAGAAAAGCAGGCTGTCCATGACGGGTACGTGTGGGGTGAACCAAATCCTCATTGAATTGGATTTTTCCATTCGAGGGGGATCGTACAAGGTCCGCAGTACCCCCTGTGAATACTCCACCTGTATGAAAAGTTCTTAATGTTAGTTGAGTCCCTGGCTCCCCAATTGATTGACCCGCAATAATACCTACAGCTTCCCCCAATTCGACCAGACCACCATGAGTGGGACTCCGCCCATAACATAATTGACAGATCCAAGATGTGCTCCGGCAAGTGAAAGGGGTTCTAATATATATTGGTTGTGCTCGAAACGGTTGTGCTCGAAAGGCAGTTATGAATCGATTGACTAATCCAATTCCAATATCTTGATTTCGAGCAGCAACGCATCGTGAGCCGATATATATATCGTCTGCTAATACACGACCAATTAGTGTTTGGACAAAAAGTTTTTCCGTCATCCCGTTTTGAGGACTCACAGAAATACCTCGGATAGTACCACAATCTCTTCTACGCACAATAATATGTTGAACTACTTCAACAAGTCTACGTGTAAGATATCCAGCATCTGCTGTTCGTACAGCAGTATCTACAACCCCTTTGCGGGCTCCGTAGCAGGAAATTATATATTCTGTCAAAGAAAGTCCCTCGCGTAAATTGCTTTGAATAGGTAAATCAATCATTTGTCCTTGAGGATCCGCCATTAACCCTCTCATACCTACTAATTGGTGTACCTGAGATGCATTTCCTCTGGCTCCTGAAAAAGACATTAGATAGACTGGATTAGAAGGATCCGTTATCCGAAAATTCGAATTCATTTCTTGTTTCAAATATTCACTTGTAGCATACCATATCTCAACGGATTGGCGTAATTTTTCTACCGCGTGTACAGCCCCATAATAATAGTGTTTCTCCAAAAGAAAACTCTGTTGTTCAGCGTCTTGGACTAACCATCCTTTAGAGGGTATTGTTAAAAGATCCTCGATTCCCAAAGAAATCGATGTAGTAGTGGCTTGATGGAAGCCCAGAGTCTTTATTTGATCCAGTATATGGGATGTATATCCCATTCCGAAATGATCTATTAATCTGCTAATAAGTCGTTTCATAGCAGTTCCGTCTATCTCTTTATTATGAAAGACCAGGTTGGCCCGTTCCGCCATACATAAGTACCCCCTTTTTTGGCTGAGTAGGATTCGACAATTGCTGAGTAGGATTCGACAATGGGCCTGAGTCAGTGATTCGAAAACTTAATTTACTCCCTTTCCTCAATCTCAATCTGTATTTGTGCGGCAAAAAAGATGGTACTAGCGAAATCGGAATGCCCCCCGAAAGGGGCATCGCCGAATCTAACTTCCTTGTTTAGATAGTGTATGAATAGGCCCGACTAAATCCTTGTATGGATTCCTCTATTTCCCTATAAAAAGAAATATGACCAAGAGTGGTTCGAATGTGTATAGAACGGATTTCTCTTTTTCTATTTCCCACTATTTGATAGTGGGCATAAATCTCATGATAAGCCCCAAAAGATTCATATTGAACTTCAATTGGAACTTCTCTTGACCCAATGACGCGTTGATCTAGTTTCCATCGGAGCCACAAGGGACTGTTTAAATCGATTCGTTTCTGTCTATAAGCTCCCAGCGCATCATAGGAACTAGAAAAACGGGGTTCTTTATCTTTCGTATACTTATAATAATTATTATTGTAGTTTACTTTTTTGTTTGGATAGTTTCCGCAACTATTATATCTATTTGCACAAATACCTCGACGGTTTCCGATCGTTAATACATAAAGTCCGATAAGCATGTCTTGGGTTGGCACGCAAATAGGATCTCCAATAGCGGGAGACAGGAGATTCATATGAGAAAACATAAGTAAACGGGCTTCCGCCTGAGCTTCCAAGGATAAAGGTAGATGAACAGCCATTTGATCCCCATCAAAGTCCGCATTGAAACCCTTACACACTAATGGATGTAAACAAATAGTACGCCCCTCCACTAAAGTGGGTTGGAAAGCCTGTATGCCTAATCTATGCAGGGTAGGTGCTCTGTTCAACAGTACAGGATGTCCCCGCATAACTTCTTGAAGTATTTCCCATACAATAGGTTCCTTTTCCCAAATTTTCCTTTTAGCAATCCTGACATTAGAAGTAGCACGTTTCGTGATTAAATCGCGAATTACAAATAGCTGAAAAAGCTTTATTGCTATCTCTATAGGTAATCCACATTGATGTAATGAAAGCGAAGGACCCACAACAATGACAGAACGCCCTGAGTAATCGACCCGTTTCCCAAGCAGAGTCTCGCGAAACCTCCCCTCTTTACCCTCAATTACATCTGAAAGTGACTTGTATACTTTATTGTGACCATCCCTCGTCGGTTGCCCACGGGACCCACTATCAAGAAGTGTATCCACGGCTTCTTGTACCAATTTTTCCTGGCACATTACTAAATCTGCTGGGGCTAATTCACTTCTTTTTAATAGATAGGCAAGGTTGTTGTTCCGACGTATAACTCTCTTATAAAGTTCATTAATATCCGAAGTCACTACTTTATCCCCAGACCTATAAACAATGGGTCTCAATTCGGGAGGAAGAACCGGTAATAAGCACAAAACCATCCATTCTGGTTCTACATTTGTTTGAATAAAATGTTTCGCCAATTGCATGCGTCTAATCAAAAAAACTTTTCTTATTCGTCTTTTTCTATCTTCCCATTCATCTCCACTATACCCCTCGTCTTCCAATTCTTTCCATTCAACCAAGGAATTCTCTATAATAATTCGTAAATCCAAATCTGCTAATTGTTCTCTAATAGCACCTGCTCCTGTCGCAATTTCCCGATTTCGAAATGTTGCAAAGCCTGGGGTAGAAAAAAAAGGAGAAATGCTGTGGTTACAGGATGCAATTTCATCTTCGAATAAACCTCGTAATCGTAAGAAAGTGGGTTTTTTAGCGCCGGGCCTAGCAAAAGAGAAATCGCCGTATACTAGGCCCTCCAATTTCTTAAGGGGTTTATCTAAAAGATTCGCGATATAACTAGGAAGACCTTTCAAATACCACACATGAGTCACTGGACATGCCAGTTTGATGTATCCCATTTGATATCTTCGTATCCGAGAATCAATAAATTCTACCCCGCATTTTTGGCAAAATCTTTCGTCTTCGTTTTCACCTACGCTCGCTCGAGAATTTCCACAAGCACAAATTCCGCTTTTTATGGGTCCAAAGATTCTTTCGCAAAACAATCCATCTTTTTCTGGTTTATCGGTTTTATAATGAAAAGTGGAGGGCCTTGTGACTTCACCAACGACTTCCCCATTAGGTAGGATTTTGTTAGCCCAAGCCTTTATTTGTTGAGGGGAAACGAGTCCAATTTGAAGTTGTTTATGTTTATATTGGTCAATCATAAAATAGAAATAAGAAAAGAATTTTTATTTATTCCGATCAAACATCCCCCCTATTAATCTGAAAGTTCTTCTCAGATACAAGGAAATGGTTCAGTTCTAGAGCCAAAGATCGTAGTTCTCGAACGAGCACTCGAAAAGATTCTGGAGGATCCTCGTGATTAGGCACTCTTTTTCCCCAGATCGTAGCATTAAGTATTTCTTGGCGAGCTATAAGATGATCAGATTTATAAGTAAGTATCTCTTGTAAAATATGAGCAACACCAAATCCTTCTAAAGCCCAAACTTCCATTTCTCCTACTCGTTGTCCCCCTTGCTTGGCTCTTCCTCTAATGGGTTGTTGGGTAACAAGTGAGTAGGGCCCAGTAGAACGTCCATGGATTTTCTCATCAACTTGATGAATTAATTTTAAGATATAGGACTTCCCTATTAGAACAGGTTGTTCGAAGGGATCCCCTGTTCTTCCATCAAAAATTCTGCTTTTTCCCGGGTACTCGGGTTCAAATACCCATGGATTTTTTGTTTGTTTACTGGCTTCATATAATTCCGAAAACACAAGTTTTCTTGAAGCCTCTTGCTCATATCTCTCATCAAAGGGTGCTATTCTATAATGTTTCTTTAGCAGATCCCCTGCTAATCCGAGCGAGCTTTCAAATATTTGTCCCACATTCATTCGTGAGGGTACTCCTAAGGGATTGAAGACCATATCAACAGGCCTTCCATTTTGCAAATAAGGCATATCTTGCCTAGGCAAAATTTTGGAAATGATCCCCTTATTCCCGTGTCTTCCGGCTACTTTATCCCCAACTTTGATTTCACGTTTCTGTAAAATATATACACGAACCATTATGTCGAGGGGGTCCCTCTGGATCCATTTCACATCGATAACGCGCCCTCTTCCACCTATAGGTAGTTTGAGAGAAGTTTCTTTTGAAGTGGATACCTCAAGACCAAAAATGGCCCGTAATAATCCAGCTTCCGCGATATACGACGATTCGCTCGCTATCTGAGGCGTTAATTTACCTACTAAAATATCGCCAGTTTCTACCCAGGATCCCAACCTCACAACTCCATTTCTGTCCAAATTCCGGAGTAAATGTTCTTCTAGATGTGGTATTTCTTTAGTGATTTTTTCAGCGGAGCCTTGGCTTGTCGTATCCGTCTGAATTTCATATTTTCGGATGTGAAAAGAAGTATAAATATCCTCATATACCAAACGTTCGCTAATTAGTACTGCGTCTTCAAAATTGTAACCCTCCCAAGGCATATAAGCTACTAAAATGTTTTTTCCTAAAGCAAGTTCCCCACCAACTGTAGCTGCTCCTTCCGCTAAAATTTGCCCTTTTTTAATAGATTTACCCCGCGGAACCCGAGGTTTTTGGTGCATACAAGTATTTTTGTTAGAGCGCCGATGGGCAACTAAAGGAATACTTATAGTCTTCCCACTACTTGATAAAAGTATCTTGTGACTATCACTAGAAATGATCTTTCCCTCGCGTTCGGCTATAACGGAAACCCTCGAATCTAGAGCTGTTTGGCGTTCCAATCCAGTCCCAACAATGCACTTCTCGGACCGAGAAAGTGGAACTGCTTGGCGCTGCATATTAGAACTCATTAAAGCCCGATTCGCATCATTATGCTCAATAAAAGGAATGAGAGAACCTCCAATAGAAAAATATTGGAAAGGAAAAATACTTCTAACATGAATCTGTTCCCATGCAATAGTCAGGAATTCTTGACGGTATCTAGCTGGAACAACTTGTTCTTCCTGAATACCCTGATTCAAGGACAAAGAATTTCCTGCTGCTATCATATAATATTCATCTCTATTTGGTGATAAATAGACCACCTGTCTCTCTTTTTTTTCTTTTGCTTTCTCAGATATTTCATAAAACGGACTCTCTATAGACCCCCACCAGTGATCAATTCTCGCATGAATAGCTAAGGATCCAGTAAGTCCAACATTGATTCCTTCGGACGTGTCAATTGGACAAATACGCCCATAGTGGCTCGGATGAATATCTCGACTCCGAAAACTTGCAGTTCTCCCCGTCAATCCTCCAGGACCCAAACAACTCACTTTTCGCCCATGAACCGTTTGTGTCAATGGATTGGTTTGATCAAAAACTTGAGATAAGGGGTATGTGCCAAAAAAGGTTTCATAAGTACTTATTAATAAAATCGAAGTTGAAGTTGGAGTTACCAAAGTTTGTGGAGTTGGTTTCGATTGACGTATGAATACTCTACGGATAGTTTTTTGAACCGCATGTTGTAAACGGCCAAGAGCCAGTCCGAATTGATCTTGTAACAGATCCGCAACCGAACGAATACGTTTATTTTTCAAGTGATTCATATCGTCATCGTCAAGTATACCCGTTCCAAATTTCATTCCAATCAAATGATCCGTAGCGGCCAATACATCTCGTGGTAACAAGAATGTATTGTTCTGAGGTATATCAAGATTCAGTCTCCGATTCATATTTCGTCGACCAACTCTTCCTAATTCACATTTTTGTTGAAAAAATTTCTTTTGTAATTCCTCACATAAGGACTCCGAAAATACCAGATCCCCACCTACACAAGCAAATTGTTGATAAAACTCCAAAATAGCTTTTTCTTTTGACTCAATCCGCTTCTTCTCTTTAGCATTCGGGAAAGACAAAAAAATTTCAGGGTAGGATACATTATCTAAAATTTCTCTTAGATTCAAACCCATAGCTGATGATAGAACTAAAATGGATATCTTTTGTTTTCTACTCACGCGAGCCCATATTCTTTCTTTTTTATCAATTGCTAATTCCGATCTTCCTCCCCAATCTGATATTATAGTCCCGGTGTATATAGAAATTCCCTTATGGTCTAATTCCGAGCGGTAGTAAATACCAGGACTTAGCAATATTTGATTGATCACAATTCGGTATATTCCATTTATTATAAAGGTTCCTAAGGAATTCATTATAGGAATGTTTCCAATAGAAATGGTTTGCTTTTGCACATCGAAACCAAAAATTAATCTCGCGGATACATATAATTCGGAAGAATAGGTGAGTGATTCATACACAGCATCCCTTTCTTTTATCGAGGGTTCTAGCAATTGATATCCTTTCGCAAATAATTGAAATGCAATTTCGTGATCTGGATCTTTAATTGTTGAAAACTTCTCAAGTTCTTCTGCCAAGCCCTGATTAATGAACCTACAAAATCCCTCAAATTGGATCTGACTAAATCCGGGTATTGTGGACATTCCCTCATTTCCATTCCGGAGCATCTTAATCTTAAGTTTCCTATTTATCGAAGAAAAATTCCATTATTAGCTCACTCTTCATCAATCCCTACGGATCAATCTAGCAATCATGGAATCTATATTCTGTTTACTGAATCACATGAAATTCTAGGGAACTCCACATACGTATTTCATATATGTATTTCATACATATGAATAGAGACAATTTCGACGAAAGTTCTAATTTGGCAGGAGTAGAAATGGAATGAAAATGAATTGATAAAACAGTCCTAGAAAAAAATTCTCCCATTTAAACTTTATGATATTCTAATCAGATTGGATAGCAAAGATTTCTCGTTTTATCTCCTTTCTATGAAAGGGATAAAGTAATAATAATTTATAAGCACTAGAAAATTTGACTTTAGTTCGATTTAGAATAGCACGCTTAGTTTAATTTTCAAAAAGAATTTGAGGGTTCTTTTTTGTTTCATATCCTAGTAGTAGAATTGCTGGAAAATAAAGGATTTCGTTGTAAAATCCTAAAATAAAGAAAATAAAGTAAGTACTTTATTTTTTAAGTACTTGCCAATCTAGTTATCCACTTATCCTTTCTTTTATTGTAATTTCACTTGGGTGGGCCAAGAAGGCCAGGCCATAATCTATATTAGAGCAAATTTCCTCTTTTTTTTATTCAAAATATTTAATGCAATGAAAAATTAAAGCACGATTCCCCATAGTGATATGTACATAAGGGGGATCCATAGATAATAATGCTGTTCGGACCTGTAGTTTCCTATATACAGATTAGGGAAACTTTTATTCAATTTTATTATGCCATTAAAAGGAATGGGGGGAGAGAATACCGATTTAAGAATCGTTCACGACTGCAATTCAAAAAAGAAAAGAAAATTCTAGTTAATGGTTCCAATTTGTTCTTAATTTTGGAGCCTGTGACTGGAAATTCACTTTTTCTCCTTTGTCATCTCAAAGGGGTTTTAGTAAGAAAATGTGGATGAATACTTGTGATTTTAGATCAGATTTTTTGGCGGCATGGCCAAGTGGTAAGGCAGGGGACTGCAAATCCTTTACCCCCAGTTCAAATCTGGGTGCCGCCTGATCAATAAAATACTTAGGATTATAGTACTGATCAAACTCGACAAATTTGTACCCCCATAAGTTGGGGCAAGAGAGTAACTAGGTCTGGCGATACTGGATTTTGAGAATCCATACCGTAGTTCTCTCCTCAAACTAGGGTTTGTTTTGGTGGCAGTGGCCCAAACGGTTACCAATAGGGATGGGGTAGCGTTTCCTTATTCTTTTATTAATTTGAATTGATTCGATTCGGGAATTTAAAACTACGAGGCTAAGATGTCAGAAATCTTCGTATCCAAAGGTCCCTGAGGGGCATTCTTTTTTCAATCTAAGATTGAAGAAGGGACTTCGCGAAGAAATATCAAGACTTCCTAATTATCATACATTTTATTTATCGTACATCTTACTACATACACTTAGTACATCTTATGCTACCTACATACACTATCTTATGCTACCTACATACACTAAAGTAAAGGCTACTGATTCTGTCGAGAATCAGATTGAATAGGCTGATCAAAAATCAATTTCGGAGTTGTGGATAAGGTCTCCTCACTCTTTCATAGAAAGATAGAAAGCGGGGTAGTAGGGTTTAGGTAAAAAATAAACAGGGGTAAGGTGGATATCCAATAAATATTTATCTATCCTAATTTTATGGTATATTCTGACGTCCTTTGCTTATAAAAAAAGGTAACAAAAGGAAGAAAAAATATCTCTATTCCCGCATCTTCTATTCAGGACATCCCCCTACTCTTTTTTAGGGAAAAGGGCTATGTATCATATTTATACTTACTACTTTCCAATTCTATTAGAAATTATATAAGAATTTGTTAGGAGTAAATTCGTTTAACTGATTCATCCATAGTGTTAGAGCAGAATGGCCTTTTGACTCTGTACCCTTGATTCCACTATGATTATTGATCAATAGTAGAATAATTCCTTCATAGAAATAGGAGACATAATTTACATGGATATAGTAAGTCTCGCTTGGGCTGCTTTAATGGTAGTCTTTACATTTTCTCTTTCGCTAGTAGTATGGGGGAGGAGTGGGCTCTAGAGATACTACTAATTGATTGAGTAGTCGAATTGTAGTATCAACTCTTTTATTATTCTTAGAATTTTTTTTTTTGAAGGATCTCGCATGAAGCATTTCGCGGGATTTTTAAGCATGAAAGATTCACAGGTTTTTTCTTTTTACTTTTTTTTCTTTTACTTCTTTTACTATAGTCTATTCTCGTAGTCTATTCTCGTATTATTTTTCTCCCCCTCCATGGATTCTTTCAATGAAGAATTGTCTTCGAGTTTTTTTATTTTGACTTGATTGAAATTAAGTGGATGCAGTGAAAAAAGAAGTTGAATTAGACTACTATTTCAATCTACTAATCTATTCTATGTAGATTCAAGATAATATAATAGAAAGAATCTAAGGTGTGGTAGAAAAAACTAGATCTAGTTTTTTCTACCACACTTTATGATTCCAACCGGATCCTTTCATTTAAGACTTGGATTTTTATTTTCTTTAATCCCTTTTTCATTTCTTCAATGATTAATAGGAATTCCTATTAATCATTTTGGCTGGCTGTTTTTACATAAATAATAAGTAAAAAGGCAGTAGGAACTAGAATGAACAATGTAGTAGCAATAAATGCGAGAATATTTACTTCCATAACCTCTTTATTTTTTTTTTTCACAATAACTCGGGATGTAATCCCATGGAGAGGAAAAAGGGGTATCCTATAAATTCAAGGGAGAACTTGCATTCTGATAATACTGAATTAATTCAATATTATGAATATTGGATCTATCAAATCAATTCATGGTTGATAGTGGAATAATATAACATAGGAGGATCCCTTATCCATACTAAAACCAAAATGGGGTTTTTGATTGGATTCGGAACCCCCTCCATTTTTCATCTTTTTCTACTTTTGCTTTTCTATATGTATAACCCAGAATCTTTCTTATCTTATCCAATTTCCCTTCCTTTTTCTTATAGTTATACGTACAATTATGTACGTATTATATGACCGACTTTCTATGAGTCACATAGACATCCAAATAAGCAGTAGAAGTAGAAATGAAATGTAGAAAAGAGGATCTTAAATAAAAAAGATCCAATATTTTAATTTAGGAAAAGAGCGTTTGCTTAGTTTTTATTTTATTAGGTTACTATCAATATCTGCTTTTTTGGGTCTAAAGATGGTAGCGGATTCATAAAAATGAAGTAATATCCTAAATTATACTAATCCACGTATGATATGTACGTCTTTCCTTATCAACCGGATAGTGAAAAAGTCAAATAAGAGGTGTTAAGCTTTAAGTAGTGAAAAAAAAATTCCTATACTGCTCTCTTTTTACGGAGAAATGCAAAATAAAAAAAGTAAAGTAAGGATGCCCTATAGATATTTGATCTTGCCTCCCGCCCCCCCCTTTTTTTTCTGGGAAATTTTTGATGAAAAAAAGGAACGATGAATTTGTCCATTCATCGAACCCTAGTTCGGGACTGACGGGGCTCGAACCCGCAGCTTCCGCCTTGACAGGGCGGTGCTCTGACCAATTGAACTACAATCCCTGCGGGGTGTATGGCATACCTATTCTTAAATTAAATAGAACCATAAGAAGATTCGATTCGTCTGTCGTACTCTAAGAAATGGAGTAATGATATACTACATACCCACATAGGATATGTGGGTATAGTGAGAGTGTCATAACTAGTATGTCGGGATTTTTTATCTCTAAAAAAAAATGATAATCCGCCTTTCAATAAGAAAAACTCTTTTCTTTGTAAGAAAAGAATCAGATAGATATGGATTAGAAAAAAATTGCATTTAGTTCATATTCACGAAGCCCTAGATTTTTGGGCCGAGCTGGATTTGAACCAGCGTAGACATATCGTCAACGAATTTACAGTCCGTCCCCATTAACCGCTCGGGCATCGACCCAGGAAGAATTTATTCTATGGTTTTTGATAATCTATGATTAACCTCTTTTTATAATACTCCCTACCCCCAGGGGAAGTCGAATCCCCGCTGCCTCCTTGAAAGAGAGATGTCCTGAACCACTAGACGATAGGGGCATCACTAGACGATAGCGCCATACACAACCACTCGTCATTATACTATAATGATAGTATGAGCAGTTTTTTTGAATTGTCAATATACTCGAAGAGTATAACTAGATCAAAGCAAAGAGTCTTTCCTACTTTTCTGTTATGCTTTCATAGGATTTTTTTAGTTGATGGTTAGGTTAATTCACGGATCATCCCCTACTTTTTAGGGAAATTTGTTTAAAGGGTATAGAATTAGAATAGATTAATAAAAGGGATTCTAGGTTAGTTCAGTACAGATATTGATTTGATTGCTCTAAGAGGAAAAAGAGTCCAATTTCATTTCTTTTTTGCAATTTCAATTCTGTGCTTCGTTTAGTGTTCAGACCAAAAACAAAAATGTGGGCATCTCGCACTAAACTAAGTCATAAAATTCAATAAAAAATAGAGACATAAAAAAAAAAAGAAAAAAAGTGAATGAATTTAGTAGAAAAGTACTTTCTCGGATTCGAACCTATGACTTTTGTCTTACCATGGTATTACTCTACCACTAAGTGAAAAGCCCTTTATCGGATTTGAACCGATGACTTATGCCTTACCATGGCATTACTCTACCACTGAGTTAAAAGGGCTTTTTATTCAAAAATTAGCGACTTCCGTTTACCATTATGGGTCTACTGCATAATGTACATAATATATGTATATATTAATGTACATAATATATACATATAGAGATATATGTAAGGATTTTATTTTATATGTATATATCGCGATATAGAAGTTTAGTTTATTCATGGCGAGGTTCAAAACCTTGAGAAAATAAATAAAAATATGAAAATCTTTCATATTCTCTCTTATCACTTGCACAAAGTGGAGGTATTATATTATTAAATATAAAAAAAATATATATGTATAACGTATAATAAAATACGTTAAGAGAGACTTGACACACTCAAAAAATATTATATATATTTGATATACTTGAAGAGGGTAAGTTCATAGGTATGGAAACACGATCTCGGACAACTCACTAAACCAAAGGCTGGAAGTTCCATTTTTGTTTTTTGAAGAGGAGAACAGATATGTATCAATTGTTAAATCAGATACAACAATGGGTCAAAAAGAGCAAAAGGGCAATAAGAACTGCTGTTAAAAAAATGGTAGACTTTGCTTTTTTTATCTTTAGGTTATTCACTTTTCACGTTCTCAGAATGTTCTGCAGAATTAGGGACTTTTTTCTTCTATTGGCTAATCTTATGATGAGAACTTTCTCCATTTATGTTTTATTTCCCCTAATTCTAATTGGGTGGGGTATAAAGGAATTCGCGCTCTTGATATACCCATATGGCTGGGTATTCATTTTCAGTGATATACTTCTTATCTGTTTTGGTAAAAGATTGAAACAATTTTTCACAGGCATCCCTTGGAAAAACCTTCGAGTTCACAATTTTTCAATTTTTCTTAAAAAGTTTTGGACGGATTTCTTGAACCAATTTTCAACAGGTACCCCTTGGAAATAGTTGAATATTCCTCAAGGATTCTGGTCCATTTTGAACAAACTATGTTGGAGTTTTATCAACAATTTTATTCTAAAAAGTGGGCAATCGAATTTATACTGCAGAGTTTAAAAATTATACTACTGCTTGCCCAACAAAAAAGAAAAACCATATCCTACATACCTAACTCCTGCGGGTTCAAGGTGTTCTGTTTCCGAACACTAGGAAAAAGGAGGATTCTGGATTCCCGATCCTAGGGGGAAAAGGAAGGGAACAGATACCCAATATGATTCTTAGGAGGAACGTTTGGTAGTGGTCTTGGTCCTCTATACTCTTTTTTATGTGTTCTTAGTTCTATTCATCTTCTTTAATTCTTTTAAGCTAGAATCTACTAAACTAGAATTGAGTGGAAAAGAGGGGAGGAAATTGGTAAACGGGGAGGATCAACTAACCAGAGATTCTCTAGATCTTCCTTATGAGGAGTTCGAGGAGTCCTCATCAGAGTCCTCTGATGTAAATTTTCATCAGGTAAATCTGTCGATTACTACCCGCTTTTCCTTTTAAGTTATGACTGTTTGTTTGTCGCTTCTCTCAAGCGATAGGGGAAGTCTATGATGAATTTTTGAAAATCATCTCACTCCTTCCCTACGGCTCAGACTTCATGATAAGTAGAGGCAGAAAATATCTTTCCCAATTTCTTTGTTCAATTCTGAACAAAAAAGAAAAGGAACAAAGGGATTTATGGGGACTGTACTGCCTCCTATATTTCTTAGTGTATATTGTAGGAATAATAAAACTATTCCTTACAGCAGTCTGGCACATTTACGCCCTCGCAAAACTAATAATGATCATTGTAGTCGTAATCGTAGAATACGATCCTAATCAAAATGCATACATTTGGTTCTTACCCTATTGGCGTGGTAAGAAGAGATGTATTTTACAGACTAGAGAGGGTCTATCTAAATCTTAAAGTAAAGGCCCGCGATTGAAGTACTAACGGCTCACTGTCATGAACTTTCTCCGTTTGATTCGAGAAGGAGGCTAATTCCACCTTCTCGAATGGCTACCCTTGACAAAGGGTAGCGTTGGTATCATAATATACATGTAGCGGGTATAGTTTAGTGGTAAAAGTGTGATTCGTTCTATTAATAATAATAACTGAATTTGAAATGATATACTTAAGGCATCCTTAAGTTTTTTAATATTCATATTCTGATGAAAACTTTAGTTCTTATAAAGGGTTTAATCCTTTTCCTCTCAATAGCATATTGAGGAGAATATACATTCTCGCGATTAGTATCCAAAAACTAATTGATTTTGCATGCAAAATACAAATTGATTATGAGTACAGAGTCGCGAAGCATAATTTTGCATTGGATTATTTATTCCAATTGAATAAATATGAGTAAAGGATCTATGGATGAAGATACAAAAAAGTTTATTTCCAATCGTAACTAAATCTTCTTTTTTTTAAAAAGGAAATGGAAGCCCAATAGCTAAAAACGATCGTTTTGGTTTACTAGAACCTTCAGTAAGTATATTGTTTCAGCTCGGTGGAAACCCAACTCTTTTCCTCAGGATCCCTTGAATGAAATTAGGGAACGAAGTAAGTAGATTAGATAGATATTTAGTCTAATTTCTATATACTATTCTATAGGGATCATCTAGAAAGCGGAGAGCCTTGGTTCCATTCAGACAGAAAAGCTGACTTAGATGTTAAGTGGTGAGAATATCCATAAAGGAGCCGAATGAAATCAAAATTTCATGTTCGGTTTTGAATTAGAGACGTTAAAAATAATAAACCAACGTCGACTATAACCCCTAGCCTTCCAAGCTAACGATGCGGGTTCGATTCCCGCTACCCGCTTCATTCTGTATAAAAAGACTATTCTATTTCTCTAGACACGGTAGAGACTTGTATTCAACCTTTTTCGTCCACCTGTTTTCGGCGCTACAGAGCGGAGTAGAGCAGTTTGGTAGCTCACGAGGCTCATAACCTTGAGGTCACGGGTTCGATTCCCGTCTCCGCACTTAGCAGTCCATATAAATGGACTATTCTATTTGTATAGATATGGAAGAGGGCTATATCCAACCCTTTTTTTTTATTCAGCAGGCAGAAAAGAAAAAAGAAATAAAAGAAAAGCACAGTCTATCCCCCTTTAAAAGCAGTTTGTCTTTTGTTTGTTTCGGTGAATCCCCGGTTTAGGGAACTCTGTTGCCAAGTTTGATTTTTGCCCCCAAAGCACTCTTTTTTTTTTTGACTCGGGTGCAAAGGAAGGATAAGATAGGAAGGGATACGGTACTAGACTAACAACTATATAATTTAATATATAAGTAACTTGAATTAAGTAGTCAACTAGACTGATTTTTTTATCATAGTACCTTACTAAATTAAGCTGGCGAGCGGCGGGAATCGAACCC